CCCGAACGATCATAGTACGGCCGCTCATCTAATATCAAATCAATCGGTAGATCTCACTTCCCTTCCCCCATACCATGGCCGGAAGGGATAGCGTATCTACTACAGAAGAGAGAGTACGGGCCCTTATACCCTTAATTTAGTTTAGACGCGGCTCGAATGCCTTTACGCTATAGGCTGTGTTAAGCATGCTTCTTTGACGGAAAACACACTCTTTTTCCATGACAACAGTCGCGACTATAAAGGGCGGGGCGGTAAGCTCTCTATCAACAGGGGCTGCTCCCCTTTGTCAACTCCTTGCTTGTATCGTTGACTTTGTCAACCGAGCCTAACCAAAGCGTCACAACAACATCGAAAGGTTTACTTTGTCAACGCTACTAAGGACCGGGGCGAGCGGAATTCAGCAGAGGCTCGAAGAGGGGCTTGCTAAGCAAAAGGCCGAAGGCGGCTTTGCTATCCATCCTACTCACCGAAGGGCGGCAGGCAAAGCTGCAAGGAGATAGTGCAGCTTTCTTTGTTCTCATGGCAGAGTGAGGGGCGTTATCCATCCGCCAATAGAACCGGCTTTTAGTGAAGATCCGCTCATATGCTGCATGACGGGCGGCTTTGCTCACGAGTTAGCGATCAAGCGGAAAAGGACCTGCTGGCTTCTTTTCTTTCCGGAGCAGAGCTGCCTTGCTCGTAGCTCCCTATTGATATAAAAGGGGATGAGGGGTGAAAGAAAAATAAGAAGCAAGTCCTGAGGGAGTAAAGAGCCACCTAACGGTGGTTCTGCGCAAAGTGCGATCGATTGTCCTTCCTTTATAGATTGAACTACCGTAACTCCACTCAACCAACAAAGTAAATTCCATACTCAAAGTTGAGTTGCCGTACAAACTCAATATCTATAAAAACTAAGGGGGAAGAATTTTTACTGAAGCCGAAAGGTATCCTAAAGGAATGGTAGCACCACAATCCACCCAGCCGCGGCCATCCTAAACGGTTCGTGCGACGGCGGCGGAGGCAGGTTTGGTATAATCCATTCAATCTTCTTCTTTTCTTTCTCTTTTTCTGAATTTTCCTCTTCCCATGGAACTCCCTCTTGAAACATTTCCGGAGACTCGAGTCTTATTTCCTCTTCTTCCGGCAGCATTTCTCCTTTGAGCGGCATTTCCTCTTCTTCTTTCGTTTCGGCGGAGCTTCCTCTCTAGGTTCTTTCTTGCAGCCTTATCCCTTTTTTTAATTCTTCTTCCAGGATCGCCTTTTGAAAAGCCGGAACATAGGGGTCATGATGATCCAGTGGGAGGGATCTTCCTCACAAAGCCAGAGAGTCTTAATAGCTTTAATTGTAGTGATGGTAGGGGGCTGTTGGAAATCGGACACTTCCTCGGCCCAGCATGTTGAGACCAGAGCGTGACTAGGGAGCGAGTTCTTAAAAACTCCCATTTTATCGTTGGGGTTCTTAGGAGCTTCCTGTTCATCCACCACGTCGATTTTTCCTTCTTCTATGAAATCTTGGATTTTTTACTTCAAAGTCTAGCTTGCATCCGTCGCATGACCCCGTCCCCCCTCATTGGGACCTAAAAGAATTCTGCCAATTCCTTCCACCCCCCAGATACATACATACTTTTCTTCCTTTCTCCCATAAAGGCCTCCCTCCCTGAATCTTAGCTTTTATCTTTCTTATTTATTCTTACTACTATCACTTTATAAACCCGGCCGGCGGAAAAAAACCGTAACGTATCAAGGTCGTACGCCTGGAACAAAAAGGTTTGTCATACAATTTCGGCGATTACAAAAATCAAGGAGTATATCCCTCCCCCTTAGTGTCTTTCCACTTCCGGCGTTCAGGAGCAAACACTTCGCCTAATTCTTTTGAATCCCGGCCCCCGCTAACCAATTACGTTACGACCACTGAACAAACTTGGTTGACGAACATGGTTTATGCGCCGCTAATGTAGCGGCTTGTCGAGCATTTGACAAACTCACACCATCCATTTCAAATGGGATTTGTCCCGTGGACACACGAGCGATCCAACCCGTAGGATTTCCTTTTCCTCTTCCCATTCTTACTTCTGTAGGTTTCCGGGTAATAGGGAGATCAGCGAGAACTCTTACCCATATCTTACTATTTCTTCGGCTCATAGCACGATGGAATTGTCCGATTGTAGCCCGACGCGCTGCTTCAATGGCTCGATATGAAAGACGACCAGCTCTACAACTTTTAGTGCCATATCTTCCAAAACCAAGTTGTGTACCGTCCGGTTTGCAACCCTTACTACATCTGCCTTTACGATATTTACTATATTTCGTGCGTTTCGGATATAGCACGTCCCCCTTATTTTTTACAATATGAAATCCACACTTTGACACCTAAGATTCCGTAACGGGTAGATACTTCCGCAGGAGCATAATCTATTTTCTGGTTAAATACATTACGAGATGTTTTTCCATACTTTCCGCATTCAGTTCTAGTTATTTCTGCGCCCCTCCACTTACTCGTAACAGGCTTTCCTCGCTAAACAAGAAGAAGCTGCTAAGGTTGCCCAATTCGTTCTATCATGGGACAGGCAGGGTTTCGCACTAAGCAAGTAAACTACCTTTATCTAACTGAGTTATCTGTCCTGTGAGACATAGAAGGATTATCTCATTAACTCATTCAATCAGGAAGAAGTTTAGTCATAACGATCAGGCTATTTCAGTAGTTTTAACCCTACCCTAAGAGCGTGTCTGTCCCTATATTATTTCCTCTAAAGTGGAGTCATGTCTATAGACGATAGGATCTTACGCTCATGGGAGACCGGCTCTATGCAAGCCGCAGCTCTGAACGCATATAGCTCTACTGGGCGTGAGTTTCTCGTTCCATGTGGGATAGCTTGCTCTAGTTGACACCCCGAACTATCACATCTTCCGTCTCGTTACCCTCTCCTTTCAGTCGAGCTACTTCGTTACCCTCTCCTTTCAGTCGAGCTACTTCGTTACCCTCTCCTTTCAGTCGAGCTACTTCGTTACCCTCTCCTCTGAGATACGAGCTTGACAACCACATAGTAATATCCTTTCAAGTACTCCTACAGGGATAGGATTTTCCTTCTTTTTTCGACAACCAGTATAGAAAGTATCTCGCCCCTCTGTAATTCTTATCCGTCCCCAGATGCTGAATGAGCTAATCCTGATCTTTCTCTCATAGGGTGAGAACAAGCTCGACCACTCTTAAGCTAGCCCGAAGCTTGATCCCGCGGCCCCGATGCTACACATCAGTTCAGAACTCTACACATAAGTTCCTTGGCTCTGCTCGCGAATCCATTGCAATTGGGGCGAAATAAATAAAATCCCTTTTTTCTCTGTCTGTGCGCTTAGCATCGCTTTAGCCGCATTGCTATTGCTATCCGGGAATCGGGGATCATTCCTTAGCGCTTCACACTAAGTAAGCAAGCTACCTCTCCCTATGTCGAGCAAGTAAACTACCTCTTACTCTGCCTCAACAGGATCTGGGCTCCGCTTGTCTTGGTCCTTAAGTGGAATTTAGGTACACAATATCCCTGGATTCTTCTTGCAGTTCAAGCGCAGCAAAAAGTAATAAAGAGCTTCTGCGCGATTTGCCGCCTTTTTTTCGAGGGATTCTCCGCCTTTTACTTTTCGCCGACATTTTTCTATTCTCCTAAAAAGAAAAAGTAAAAGCAGCAGACCTGTAGTCCCATTATCCACCTTTAGAGAAATTTTTAAAGAAGGTTTCGTTTAACACATCTTGGCCAAGCAGGAAGAGCGGGAAATAAGTGCTTTGCCGGGTGAAGGTGCTCTCTTCTCTACTCCTAGACATAGGATAGGGGCTCACCCTGAATCCATAGTATCCTCTGCATCTTATGCATCTTCTGTCTCGTCTCTTGGTTTCGGGGAGCCTGTGAGCAAGAGTTCTCCCCCGAAAGCGGCTTTCCATTCTAGGAGGGAAGTGGGCTTCATTCAATGGAATGCCTTGTTGGTTTAGCGAAAAAGGTAGTTTACTTGCTTAGTGCTTGCTTGCGCTAAGGCTATTTGAGATCCTTTTTCAAGGCTCAAGTACTCTGGCCTTAAGTAAGGTTCTGAAAGAACTTGCTTAGTGCTTGCGCTAAGGGCTTATACCCAAAAAGTATGACACGCACTAGATATAATGGGACGGACGGGATGAAGCCAATAAAGAAAAGACTATAAAAGAAGATAACTCAAATAAAAAAGAATGTGATTCGGGCATAGGTTGCCATGTGACTTTTTGATACTAAAGAGTTCTGTTCCCTTAGATGGGACTCTATTTAACATAACTAAGAGGGTCCGCCGTTGTTAACCGGGAAAAGAGTGGGACTTGAAAAGAGGATGGGAGACAGGGGAACTCAAACAAGTAATAGAAGAGAGGAGAGGGCCCTCTAAAAGCCGTACTGGTGCCGTTGTTTCTATACGAAAATAGTGTGAATTTAGTTAGCGGCGGCTATCCTGCATTATACTCTAGCTGAACAGTAATTCCGCCTCCTTTATAGCAGCATTCCTTTCCAAAAAAAAGGGTAAGAGAAGAGAGTTAGTGCTCATTGACCTCCTTTTTGTTGTTCGAAGTCAATGAATTCCTTTCTTACGCAATTATAGTTGGAAATGCTTTAAGCGCGTATTGATACTTCTTAAGTTGAGGAGGTTTTCGGTGTCGCCCTTACCCTTGGGCTTTTTCTTCTTATGTAGTTGAAGATACAACTTGTACTTTTGAATGTACGAATTCTGTAGAAAAGCTAGTACCTCGTTAGCATTGCAACAACACGAATAGAGAGCGAGATACTGGAATACTCGGGGAAGGAGCGCTCTCTCAAAGTGTTTTACGCGTTTGCCTTGTATCTTCCTTATGTCGTTGTCGATTGATTGAAACAATTTGTTTTTTAACCCATTAATGGCTGCCCTTAACTCCAAGTTTCTGTCCGGACGAATTTATATTAGGACTCCGAGAACTAAGGTAGAGCATGGCTTGCTTATTCCTCGAACGAGCTCAAAACTAGTTGCTTCCAGTTTGAGCTCAGTCAAGACTTCATTAAAGAATTGCTTGAACCCTTGGCTTACCATTTCTGAGTTGGCTCCTTCCTTAATAGCAAAAGCTATATCGTCAGCGTAGCGCACATACCTAATTCTCGCTTCTTTACTCATAAAGTCTTGCGTCTTCACATCAAGTTGGTGAAGAAAGATGTTCATTAAGACGGGATACAACGGGCTGCCCTGAGGGATCCCTTTTATACAAGAGCCATAAGTCTTACCTTCTTTATCTCTTATTTCCGTTTTTTAGAAAGCTGAAAAATTGAGTTACAAAAGCCCTCACTGCTCTCACCCATATCTAAACCAATTCTTCTATTTAGAAGAGTGTGATCAATGTTATCAAAACAACCAACAATGTCTGCTTTGAGAAATCGATCTACTGTCCCCCAACTATCAACATGCGCAAAGAAGGTAATGGGTCCTCTCCCCTTCCAAAAGCCATGAGAGTGGGTCAGAAGGACGTCCTCATAGACTATATTGAAGAGTAAGGAAAGGGCTTTTCCATGACAATGAGGTCCTTCTTGCATGGTGTTATAGGGCGCATTTTTCCTGGCTTGTTAGGCTTTGGAATCCACGACCTGTGCATCTCCGAGAACTGAAAGCGAAGAAAGCTTAACGCAAGCGACATAGGTAATCAAGCAGCAATCGAGAGCCGAAGGTCTGATTCCACCTAGTGGCGAATTCAACCAACAGAGAAAGCAACCCTAGCCCTTAGCGCAAGCACTAAGCAAGTAAACTACCTTCGTGAACGTCACAACCGATGACCTATAGCCTTTATTTATTATCTAAATATGGTAATTGAAAGACTACAGAACAAAGTATGAACGTCCAGGAAGTTGCAAAGGGATTTCCGAACAACCCTGCAATCATACAGGACGTCAGGATAACAGGTAAGGAATCGGTAGCAGCCTTGAGATCAAAAGAAAATCATTTTTTCTTTCCTATCAGGTACTGCAACGGTTGGGTCTGGTTATAGGTACCATCCATTTTTAACCTTGCCAAAACCGTCATGGCCCAATCATGTATAGGCCGTACCGAGGCCTGATACAAGGGTGAGCCAATAGGGAATAACCTTTTCTTCCCTGCTCCCTTCAAGTAGACAATTCGAGATCCCCCTTGCTTAATTCACTCAATTAGCAATTTAAATTGGAATTGGAATATTCCCCCGCTCGAAAGAGTTCGCTCATCATCCTTTCCCTCGCCAAATACGGGGGACATGTTACCATGTATCCAAACGGAGAAGCAGAAGCAGAAGAATAGGATTGAGATTGCCAAAGACCTTTTGGGGGAAGTCAAAAACAGTAGCAGTTGGGGACGCCTAGTCCATCATACTATAGTGGTCTTACATACAGCTAGTGTCGGCAGGAATGGAACAGAAATCTCGTATATGAAAAATTTTTAGTATATATAGCGGAGTAGCTTTCTTTGTTTGAAGGCTTCAAGTGAGAGAGAGGATAGGATCAAACCATCGCATCACCAAAAGGTGCTCGGGTGTACCTTAGAGCAACGAAAACGAAGACTTTCGAGAACAAATATTGGACCGGGAATCAAAAGGGGTAAAGTAAAGTCTAAGCGCATATGGCACGAAAAGGAAATCCGATGTCGGTAAGACTTGATCTGAATCGTAGTTCAGATTCAAGTCGGTTCAGTGAGGGCGACCGCGTAAGTCACCGAATGGGTCAGTTTTTTCCTTTCTTTGTCGGTTCGATAAGTACATGCTTATCCATGTGTCTACGTAGATATTTTCAGAATATTGTTTTCAATCCGTTGGACTTGCTGCTTATGACTCTCGTTCTGTTATCTTTGATCGCTATGTATCAATGGCTTTCTTTCCGAAAAGTAAAGATGCCCTTTCAATTGAAGCTAATCGTGCATCTGGTTTTGGTTTTTTTTACTATTTTTGTGGTCGTGATCGTCAGAGATTGGGGCTTTCGCTTGATTGCCGTAGGGGCAATTGCCTCATCATGTATGATGATGGATGCATCTGGGCCCCGGGGGGATGACCATCCTTCCTCTTCCTTTTTTGAGGGGCTTTCAGGTTGGATTAGAGGGACCACTGAACCGGGGGAAGAAATAAATTCGCAGCCTTCTCAGGGAGTCGGGCAGCGGCTTCCTGGTTCGCTCGAAATCTCTTCCCCGGATTGGACAGGGTACCTCAACGGGAACGAGAACGCGGAAAAGGCCGGGGCCGAATCATCCACAGGCCACAATCCGGCCCACCCCCCTACCGCTCGTTCTAGTGTTAACCATCAAGTTCTCGAGGCGTGCAACGGGGCTCTTGAGAACACACTCGCAGTGGCCGATCTGTTGCAACAGATTCAACGTGGGCTGCACGCACGCGTTCCGGGCGGGTTCCAGGCCGAAGCTCTCACGGAGACCTTGGAAACCCGGCATGGAACCGATAAATTGGGGGAAATTCGTGAGAGTCTCCAAACGGAAGGCTCTCAGAGTCCCTACTTTCGGGAATTCCAAACGGATTTTCGCAGCCTACGGGATGCGGGAGGCACAGAGAAGCAACTCCGTAAGGAGTGGCAAGGCCGCGGATGATGGCCTTTTTTATCTCATCCGTATTCCGATCGAAAGAAGAAGGTTGAAGTTTCATTCTTCAAGCACCTCTTTCACATAAGAAAGTGGAGGCGGGCTTGGGTACGATCTAACTAAAACGATTCCACATGAAAGAGGACCGGACAATTGCCTTCTTGAGTAATGGGAAGCGGGCTAGTCCCCGAAAATGCCCGTTAAAGTTGGGGCTAAAAATCTTCCTTGCTGATACTTGTAGGATTGCACTTGAAAAGACCTTATTTGGACCGGCAAGTCAAATCCTTGGAATGGAGATTCAAAGGGATAGGAAAAGTGGGACTTTAGCACTTTCACAAAGGAGGTTTGTGGAGAAGTTGCTTTAGTTGTTTGGCATGAGCAAGGCAAAGCCGGTGAAAACACCATTAGCACCTCACTTGTTGTTGTCTTCCGAACAATCCCAAAGCCGGAAGAGGAAAAGAAGATGATGGATCGAGTTCCTTATGCGAGCCTTGTGGGAAGCTCGATCTTTGCCATGGTATGTACTAGACCGGATATTGCTTATTCGGTTGGTGTTCTAAGTCGGTTTATGGCGAATCCGGGTAAAGCTCATTGGGAGGCCGTCAAGTGGGTCCTTCGTTATTTGAGAGGCACAAGTGGTTATTCAATATATAGCAAAAGTTCGGAACTCATGCATGCTTTTTTGATGCAAATTTTGCCGGTGATCTCGACAAAAGGAGGTCCACTACGGGTTATTTATTTCGGTTTTGGAATGGTCCAATTAGTTGGATGTCAAAGCTTCAATCGCCTCATGAATGTGCTAGGGGCGTTGTCGACTCCGAGGCCGAGTATATGGCGTTGACGGAAGCTTGCAAGGAAGCGGTGTGGCTTCAAAGTTTAATGCGTGAGATCGGTATAGACTATAAACCCATGGATTTTTTTTGTGATAGCATGAGTGTTGTTTGGCCAAGAACACGGTTTATCACAAGAGGACAAAGCATATCGCGGTTCAATTTAATTACATCCGTGAAATCATTGAAGAAGGCAAAGTGCGGTTGTTGAAGGTGGGAACCAAGGAGAACTTAGCGGACATGCTAACGAAGACGGTTCAAGTAGAGAAGCGAGTCGACCAACATAGATAGTCTTTGACCGGCCAGCTGAGCACCCGTTTGAAGACTTCATATTTGTTTGCCCTTGAAATTACATACGTAAGGCCTCGACGATTAATCTTTGCCCACCGCTCGACTCAACCGAAAATACCTCACTGAATAGGAAGTGGATCGCTTGCTGTCATGTTTGGAGCAAAAATACTTGGATTAGCACAGCACTGGGAGGGTCCTTTCCTGAATTGGAATGGGACTAAGCAACTTGTTTAGTTTAGATTATATTATTTATATAGCATCAACATGACAATAACATTACAAAGCGATATAGGCATTCATCCCATCCACCAACCGAGAAAGAAACCTACGTTACACTAACTAGGAGCGCGGTTCTTTATTCAAAAATACGTTATGAAAGAAGCCCACATATAAACGGGGGCTGGTCTGCTCATTATTTGTGTTCGCGCATTCATTCATTATTGCAATACACATAACATACGGTTCACGCCTCCACAACACTAGTGATGGAGCGGATTCGGGTCAGACGGAACAAGCCTTTTAGTTTACTACTGCAGCTGGATTGAAAAGCAGCCCCGGCCCTGCGGGAACGATACTTTCTTACATAGTACAACCCAAAAGGCGCGAAAAAGACCAGCAGAATGAAAAAGAATTAGGAGACAATACCAGAACGCTTTTCATCAAGGGTAGACCGATTGCTAATTGTTGTTGTTGCGTCTTCCGTCTGCTAGGATAGATAAAACTAGTCAATCCAGGGAAGATGGTTTAGGATTAGACTTATTGAGAAAGCTAATGAAAAGAGTCTATCAATCGGGAAAGGATAGATCTAACAGGCAAAAGGCTAGGCTAACCACTATCAAGGCAGGAAAGAGACATTCGCATACTAGCTATCACAAACTAGATGCTTACAGTCCTTTTTCCTCTCCCAGTGCAGTAAGTAATAAATACATCTAGAAAGAAGATATTCTCTAGCCTAGAGGAAAGAGAACAACTAGGATGAAAGGTATTACTAATCTTGATATAGTGACACAGGATGATAGAATGTCACTAGGATAAGCGTCCGGTTTTTTCCATGGGAAGATTAGAATGACCTCACAAGGAACCTCATTAAAGATAGATAGCTACCTTAGAGAGCTTACACAGTCAATTGATCTATCCTAGGTTGAGGAAGAAGGGAGGAAGGCTTGAAATAAGCTCTTCCCAGCTACTGACTCTAATAAGACTAATAGCCGTACCGCAGAAAGAAGGTCAACCTCGCCCCAGGTAATCACAGCTTTCTTCCCCTCAGGTCAAAGAGTAAGAACTCGCTTTCGAGCTAACCTTACATGGAGCTACCTGCCAACAAGCAAGAAGAGTTCTCATTCACGGCTAACTAAGCATTCGTTCGGAGTTGACAAGGGAGAGGGCTTACTTTCCTATATTATGTTATGATGGATAGGCTGGCTGCACTCCCTTTGAGGTAAGAACAGTTCCTTTTGATTCAATTGCAAGAAAACACCCTCTTATGATTATGATACGAACACTAAGCCAAACATTTATATGGATTCCTACAAAATGAAATAATAGACTATCATGTCATAATATATGACAGAAGCATCACTCTGTCTGTTGGATGCCCTTCTTCACTGCAAACATTTATGTGTTGCCCTTTCTTTAGATTGAAGATCAAACTGACAACCATCATCCTATCTTATTCCTCAAAAACCCGGCCAAAGAGAGAAATTACTTTTTTTTAAAAAAGGGTTTACCCCTTGTATCTCCATAAACACCATTCACAGACCCGTATACTATGCAAAGGCAAAGAGATTATATATATTTATATATATCTAGTGGAGGGGATCATAATCAGGTCAAACGAAGCTCGATAGGCGCCCGTGCATAGCTCAGCGCCTAAGAAAAGTTGCAGTACTTGGCCGAGTTGACTCATCAGTAGTAGTTCTACCAATTTTTTATTTTTGATTCAGTTGAAGAACCACCAGTTTTTTTCACCACTTGCAATCCGAGTAGCAGATCCAAATGCTTAGCTACCAGTAGCATCCGAGCCAGATCTTAACCAATGGATCCAGCTGCTTTCCCGTATTCCCTATTCCGGCATTAGAATGTTCCGACCCTTGAATGGATTTCTCAATTCAACATTGAGCCGGCCCCGCTTTCCTCTCCCGCGGCAAGAGCTCGTTCGCCAAGTCCGAACTCCCACTTTATCGTCGATGACGGCTCTCTTCGATGCTAGCAACCGCGTTTGACCCTTTTCCGCGCTTCTTTCAATTTCCTTACATTCTAGCTGAAGGAGAGACTTTACCTTTACTTAGAGAGGGGCAGCAATACTACTACGCTCTTCCGTGCTCGTAGGTTGACTTCCCTTATGCATCCAGCCGCTTCACTAATGTGAATAGGTTATACAGAAGGGTGGGTTGGTTATATACTCTTATGCGCGTTCCTTCTTCGAACCTTTTGGTATGTATTGCCCCCTAACTATAGATCAGATCCACCAGACGAGAAACTCAATTCCGCACTGCTGCTGAGTCGTCGGACTTATCCACCAAGGGATTCGTGGAATTTCTGTGGATTGCGTTGGAGGAAATCTACCAAAGCTAGGCAGATAGATAGACTCCTTTCCCGCTGCTAAGGGGGAGCAAGAAACTAAATCAAATGATTGTTTTTTAATCAGCGCCCCTTTTGGGTATGCAGGTACTAAGAGTCTTCTCACTACCAACCAGCAGACATCGTCTGGCTGGGTCTTGCCGGTATCAACAACAAGAGAAAACAACCAAATGGAAACAGCAACTAACTATGGCTCTTGGCCCAGACAACGCCCTAGGCGTAGGGGAGATCGGAGCAACAGGGAACGCCTAGACGACGTTTTTATTCCTGGGCTGCAGTAAGTAGATCGAGAGGTCGTTCCGCCCCTTGTCCCCGAATATGGGTAATATGTTCTCAAAAAATAAGTTGCTCCAATCTGACCTAGCTGGCGAGCGATCCCAGTTCGCGGCAGAGAACAAGACAGCAAGCGAGCGTACCTTTGTTCGCTTCTTCTCCACCAAGCACGGAAGTTTAAGGATAACTGTAGGTCGGTGGCTGCCTAAGGAAACTCCGATTCGATCCGCCCCCCCGGCTGGGAGGCATCTACCTCATCCCGATCACAAGGAGAGGTTCACCATGATGGGGGTACTTCTTTTTTTTTCCCTTCCGGAAAGAATGAAATACATAGGGGACCATTCTTTTGTTGCGGCATGCTCCTCAGATTTACGGATTCGCAGGGGGCCTCAGGCCCCACTTAGTTGACTGACAATGACAAAGGCTTGCGAAACTAAGTAGGGCCTTTTGAATTGAATCTTAAGTAGTCTATCAGTGGTGCGAAGCGGCTTTGCCCCTTTTCAGTAGGGGGGCGAAAGGTTAGACCTTAGAAAGTCAGCGAACAGCGGTTCTTCTATGTAGGTATGGCGTTCCCCCCTCTCCTTTCAGTCGAGCTACTTCGTTACCCTCTCCTCTCCTAACGTCGTCGAGCTAAGTGACTTCGTAACCTTTTCGTAGCGTAGTAGAATGAAGGCTACGCACCGACGCTCTCTTATCTATTAAGCGTCTTCGCTAACTCGCTCGCCTACTATACCCTACTATACAATACATTAGTAGGGTAGGCTAGGCTAACTCAGCCGCTTACTTCTAAAAATTTAGGGCTAAGTAGCGCCTTTTCCTTTTTGAATAACCCAGTCTCATTATCTTTCATAAGTCAAGTAGGCGAACCTATAGGTCCTTAGTAGGCGTTGACAAAGAAGAACAGCCGGTTAAAAGACAGCGAATCTTTTTATTTATATTTTATATTAATTATTTAATAAAAAGATATATATAGGCCAGCTTGACAAGCTACCCTTCCTCTTGATCTGAGGTGCGAAGAGAAGCATCTCTTTTTTATGACTTCCACTTATCGATCCCGGCCCGGAAAAGTAACCGACCAGGGCCCTATTGATGAATGAAAGAAAGGGTTTATGAGCCCTAGCCCTGTAAGCCCACACCTGTGTAGAGTGGATCGTTCAACACCTGCGGCACAAACCCATTTTTGACCTATTGGTCCTAGTATCATAGGCGACCGAACGGCCGCCCCCTAATTACTAGACCAACCTGCTATAATAATTCCATAAACACCTAGCGAAGATATGGCAAACAAATAAAGTAGCCCTATGTTCGAATCTGACAATACCATACCATAATCAAAAGGTACAACGGCCCGAGCAACCAGACTTAACATAAATGTAGTCACTGGAGCCATTCTAAAAAGGGAGAAATTAGCACTACTTGGTGAAATAGGTTCTTTTAGAATCAATTTCAAACCATCTGCTAGAGGTTGTAACAATCCGAACGATCCCACTACATCAGGACCCTTTCGACGTTGCACAAAAGCCATTACTTTACGTTCAGCTAGCACTAAAAAGGCTACTCCTAGTAGAAGTGGTAGAATTATTCCAAGTATTTCGGCTGGAACAGCTATGTACGTTTTCGATTTTCTATTCACTCATGATCTGGCCTGGTCGACTCGATCATGATATTTCACTCATGATCTGGCCTGGTCGACCCAATCATGATATTGAAGGATGGGACCTTTTCTCGAAAAACTCCGGATCCAGAGAAGAGTTGAAGATGGTGCAACATCGAATCCTGTTACCTTACTTCGAATGGAATCTTAGCCCGCCTCACTTGCTTTCTGTACTGCATAAGGGCCATAAGGGCATAAGCGAAGTCAAGGGATTTCCTTCTAACTAGTGGCTGAGAGTAAGCAAGCTACCTTCATTCAACAGATTTGTGGTTGAGTCAATAACATGCTCTGGGTCGGGAATCTTTGCTCTTCTCTTTTGCATTTCCGCTGCCTGCGTTCTTCTTCGTGTCCGTCCGTATCGCAAAGCTGGTCGACGCCAGCTGTAATGGTTGAAAATAGGGGGCCAACCAAGACCCCTACCCTAATCAAGCTTTGTTCGATAAAGCAAACGAGTCGTTCCGACAACTTCGGACCAGATTAACCCTTTTGAATTAGCCGATCTTACAAAATCGATCGGGCGGGGGTGATTAGCGGAGAAAAGAATCGCTGAGAGATAGATTCTACTATTTAGTCAGGACGAATGAGTGGCTGTGCAGCATGCTCCGGAGGAGATTGACCCTTCCCCGAGTCAGTCCAGTCGGAAAGGGAAGGGCCCGCTGTCTAGACTGCATTTCGGGAGTTTGAACACCATCCCATTTCAACCAAAAATACAACCCTGTCAAAGGTATCTAACCTTCCTTCCTTATGAGTGGAAATCCAATCCCGTTTTGTCCTTTTTGCATAAAAATCAAGCTAATATATATATATTTTTTAAACCCGTTCTTCCGACCTGAAAAGCGCACAGTTTATCCTCCAAAAATGACCTTCTCCAGTCGGGGAACGCATGAGATATTTACCTAAACCAAGTAGGTCCTTGAGCGGATCCCACGTTAGCCCCAAGACGTTGGTCTCTAACTAGAAAAGTAAATGCTTGAGCTTGAGTGAGAAGGGCCTCCTCCCCCCGCAGGTATTTTGCCTGTATGGTGTTTACCGGGTGGGACCCCCGATCCAGAAGGTATGCCACTATCAGCTTCTATACATGTCTGCCTCCCTTGAAAGCTCTTGGTGCTGCGACTATCACCGGTAAGTTGCGTCGGATCAACATCGGGATTAGAATCAACTGCAAAAGAAACTAAGTCAACGCCTATTTGCTCTGGATCTACTGGCCCGGACGCTTGAATCTATTCCACCGCAAACAACCGAATATACTACTGCGGGATCTTCCGCAGCTTCTGTTGTTATTGCTCCCACCTGTCACTACGCCACCTCAGCAGCTGGGACTGGAACTGCTTCCGCATCTGGTACTCCCCAACCTTGTCTATCTATCCTTAGAAATAGGGCGAGTGTCTAAAGACCGGGTTATCTCTCTGAATCAGGTTATTCACTGGGCTGCTAAGCCATCGAGTCTTCTAGGGTTGATCGACCCGTTTCAAGAGGATTCATCCAAGACTCTAGATCTCGTTAATTCTAAGGTAGTTTACTTGCTTACTTGTTAGGGTAAGGAAGATGAGAGGAGGGCAGGCTTTAAGGCATATATAGTTAGTTGACTGGTTATTTGTCTTTCCCATCCCTGCAGCTACTGCAGGTGCCCGGAATTCATGGATTCTCTGGTAGAGGGGAGTCGAGGTGGAATTATTCTATTGTGGGCTGGCTTAAAAGAAGCTCCCAATTGTTGTAGGAGTAGCTACTTGTTTCATGGCTTTAATTTGAGCTCTTCAGATCCTGAATCTCCATAAATGGGTATGACTGGTTAAGGTGACCAGCTTTGTGCGGCAACCACAA